GGCCACCGGCTTTCCCAAAATAAGGGGAGATCCGCTGCTTACTGCTCACGAAAACATCCCTATAGTAAAGTCGTCCGCGTATCTTTCTGATCTCCTTTCCTTACCGCAAGCACTAAGCAAGTAAACTACCTTCTATTTTGAATCTTTTTGGCTTTGACTAATTCAAAGGTGAAAAATGGGGGTTGCTAAAAAAGGGGGAGAGAGGAGTGGGGTACGCTCACTTCTGCATTTTCGTTTAGGTTATTGAGATTTTCAATCGCTCTTTTTAGTGGGGAGGAATAGTGCGGGAATGGCGGTTCTCAGACGAGGGAATCGCTCTTCTCTAATTAAATCAAAATAGGCTAGAATGCTTCTATCGATAGAGCTTTCACGTCTGCGCATAGAATCGTTTTTTTTGCCTTTACATTTCGTTCTTACCATATCATGGGCTGTTGGATCGGAATCCGTGTGATGGTTCGAGAGCGGTTTCAAATATTCTTCGCATCCGGCTTCGGCCTTGTGTTACCTGCGGTACTTAGTTAGTGGTCGAGTCGTTTTTGGTAATTGACACCCGTCGCATTAGTTTCAATTCATATGTTACCATTCATAGTGAAGTAGCCCCCTTTTTGATGTCTGAGTGCCTTATTCTATCTATCAAAGTCCTTCTTTGTCTATTTGATTTTCTCGAAGGTCCGCATTAGGGACTCTCGTGCGAGCCATACAACGTTCCCAGGCGGGAACTTCTCCTTTCCTTGAGCTCCCTATTTCGTTCCTCCCAGGCGTTGATCTCGCAACGGCCCTCCACTCCAGCACGTCCTCATATCGCGTCCGCCACCACTCACATCCCCAGAGAGATACATTGTTGCCATTGTGACTTGGTAAAGGGGCACGAACAGCCTTAAAGTACTGTTCCATGTCTCAAATTCGATCCGTTTCGCTTGATTCGCCGTCGAGCCACTGCTTACGGCCTTCTGTAGTATAGGAACCTCGGCCCTACTCTCTAAAGCTTGCCCCCCTATCTATTACTGAAGCTCGAAACACTTGCACGACCCTCCGCCCTTGGCCTTCCATCATGGTCCGCCTAACCAGTCCATCTTTCTCTAGAGAAGCAACCCGCCCGCTCGAAATCAGTCCCTTCAGTTGTGTAACAAGGCGTCCACACGATTACGAGTCCCCTCCCGTCGAGCCTCTTCGACGGCACTAGCCTACGCGTTCTTCCCACTAGCCATGGCTTGGCCGCTCTGATACCACTTGTCATGGCGCTGAGTCCTTCAAGCCCACAAACCGCGGCACCCTGCTAACGGTCCGCTGTAGCAGAGTAAGCTGAAAAGCCCTATATATTCTATTAGAAAAGCCTAAACGTCCTTATTTAAAACTAAAGCGCTAACGAGCAAGAAAACGGATGCACGTTAGCGCAACGGCTTTCGCGCAGCTCAATCCCTTTCTTTGTTCTATAGTAAGGGGCCTTTTCTTGCAGGATGCCGGGTGCGCAGGAACGCCCAACCAGGTTTCCGCCTTCATTTGGTCGTGCTGCTATGATGTAACGTGCAGTCGTCCCGAGGCAGCAGGATTATGGTAAGGGGCCCCCTCTTTTCTCTCCCTTAAACTCCTTTATAGATTTCGAGTCGGGAATAGAGCAGTGGCTTCTTCGGCGCTATATCACAATTCATTCATTCTCGGGCATAGCTGTTCACGAAACGTGGCATGGGACATCTGTCCGCGGCGGGAGTCTTACATCTGAGCGAGAGGTCAGACCAATCGCATTCATCCTGGTCCGATCCGAACGGATCTTGTTGAATGAATGGATCCATTGTTGTATGCCCTAATTATACAATTTTTTTCCTACTCCTGAGATATAGTGGAAACCTTTTTTTTATGGTGGAGAGTAGGGGGTGAAAACACCAATGCAGCAAAGAACGACCGCATGAATCGGAATCCACTTATATTAAGATTAAGACAGACGACCGAGAAATAAAGGCTTCACGTTCTCCAAGTGGTTGATCTTAGCGTGCTAGCCGCTGCTTCATTTCGTATAGTGATAACGCTTTCTCTTCTCTTTCTTAGCGCTCCGCCCCCCCTTGTATAGAAAGGGCAACTCTGGTTGCGCGGCTTTCTCTTATATGGGTCTATTTTCTCTGACTTGACTCAGCTTGACCTACTTGACTCAGCGGTTAGAGTATCGCTTTCATACGGCGAGAGTCATTGGTTCAAATCCAATAGTAGGTAAAACCGGCCGAAACCCCTGCTTTTGCCAGCATGACAGCAAGCACGGACTGGGAGCAAGGAGTCAACTGAATGACCAAAGCATCGGTTGCTTTCTTTCAGAACCTTCTTCGACCGCCTTGCTTAGCGCAAGCACTAAGCAAGTAACTCCCCCCCTCTCTTCTTCTCTTCATGTATGTGGGCTGCCTACCCGTCCCGAATAGACGAACAGGAACAAGCTGAAGAAAGGCGCGAGAGAGAGTTGATACTCAACTCACCTCCCCTCTTCCACAATTAGGTGAAGCCCAGGGGGAGGGGGGCCAGAAACCACAATGGAAACCTTTCACCGCGCCACACGATTCTTTCGCGAAGCACTCTCTCAGACGTTTCCACTCCTGCCCCCCGAAAGCAAAGAGGTTTCAAGATACCAGGCGACCAAGTGAAAGTGAACAGCCCCTTTGTCTCAGGCTAAGTCCGAAAGTGGCGATATAGCTCAAGTAGAACGAATAGAGAGTACGGTTTTGTCAAGCTCATGAACTATTTCATCCGATTCACAATCCATTCCAATCTAAGTTTGTGGGCTAGTGAGGAAGAAAGGTAACTCAATCTCAGTAGTAGAATAGGGACGAAGTGACTCGAAGGTAGCTCGACCTGCGGGTGGGGGATGAAAGAGCTAAGTACTGACCAGGCCGGAAAAGAGCATTTCAATATCTTTCTAAGGTAAGCTTCTATCAGCATAGATAGACATCAACTTCGATATCTAGACTGGGATGCAGGAATCTTTGAAAGACTCGCGGGATATTCCATATTCATATTCCATACCGGTCTTTGTCAGCAAGTTCTGCAGACCTGAACGAACGACAAGAAACTTCCGTAAAAGCGGAATTCTCCCCAAGTAGGAATTGAACCTACGACCAATCAGTTAACAGCCGACCGCTCTACCACTAAGCTACTTCTAGAAGAATGATATGATTAAAGGGGGACTCCAATCGCGGACCACTTTCTCAATGGCGAACTTGTGTAGTTGATTAGGTGGCGAACTTGTGTAGTTGATTAGGAGCCGTAGACCGGAGCTACAAAGGGGGATTCCGAGATTGGCATGTGATAGTTGTCCGAATGGCAGAATCCACTTCAACTGTCTCAAATGAGATAAAGCCCGCTACGAGTCAAAGTGATAAGTTGCACCCCGTAGTTCTTTGAATTTTTTTCGTCTTTCAATCAGGGAGGATTTGACTTAGTTGTAACAGAAGCAGATAGTCATTTCTAACCGTTCGAGAATTAGACGACAGCATCGATAACACTATATCTTATCTGCTGAGCTGAAGGCCCTTCCCGCGATAGCATAGTAATTCTGACTTTCCAATTGAAAAAAGGGGGACCACTCTTGCCACATCCTAGTCTTCTAGATCAGTACCGCGCACCTTTTTGATCAGGATAAGCTGATATGGGATTAGAGGGGCTATCTTAGCCGGGTTCGACTCCTGGGTCCCACCTCTTCCCGGTATGCCCGCTAGCCAGCGGAATGTTTTTTCGAAAACTATCTTCATGTCCGATCTTCGAGAGAAGAATCTCTTCATAGAGACCATGGTTCGAGTACAAGTAAGCCATATGCTTTCGAATCCCGATTATTTTGTGCAGAAGGGGATTCGTTTATCTGATTCTGAGATGAGCGAGATAAAAAGTCAAATATTGAACGGATCTTACACCTTTTCTCCAATAAGGCGAACTTTCTTGAGAAAAGAGGATCCTCGCTTTAATGACATTTCTGCTCGTTGCAAAGTGGAAGAGTTCCCTGAAAGCAAATTCGGTGTCAAAGGTCTTTATTTTGTGTTTTTTAGCCCTTGAATTTCTCCATAAATATTTTACGCTCCTAATGAACGACCTTATCGTGGAATTCTTAACCCAAGTGTCGCAAGAAATCATAACTATAGCAGGTGTGGGATATCTTTATTTAGTAGTTTCTATAATTTTTCGAGCAGGACGACTTCGAGGCTTGACGGAAGAAAATATGAGCGAACGGCTGGGAGATCTATGTTTTGAGAGTATCAAAATGGAAATTTACCAAAAAATAGACGAACTTATACAATTATACTTTAACACTGTAGTGCCTCCGCCTGGTCGAACTATTCAAGAGCTCGCGAGTCACCTGCATCACGATTCGGACTCTTTGGGGCACCTACTTACTATGTTAAAAAATCTAACTGAATTAGGTATTCAGAGTAACGAGTTTCAAGCAATTCTCATCTACTTGGGGCAATGACTTACTTTTATAAATTGACAATTAGAAAGATTAATAATAGCATCATTAAAAATTCCGTTCGTCTGTGGGCTAATACAATCGTTCTTGCGAAAATACTTATTTTCTTCATACGAGGGCCACCTCTGTCTAATGGTATTGTAGTATTTCTTTTAGGAGGACTATAATGAGGAGGACGACAGACCCTGTCACGATCTACTAAAGTGGAAGTAGCTTGATTGGTTCGAATCCAATTCGTGAGAAGAGATGAAAGTAAGTCACAAGCGAGGAAGACACTGTTAGACGTTGGAAAAGAAGACGAAGACGCAAAATAACGTCTGCTGCTGCAAACTCAAGGAAGTTCATCTAAGTACTACAACTCACTATGAACATCTATTGTTGAAGGAATAACCACCTTAGAGAGCTCCCAGGCAATAACTAACAGAGGAAAAAAGAAGCTAAATTAGCCAAGTATATATAGATAAGATATATTTTACTGAGAAGCTCCGTCATTGGCTTTCAATGGTCCTTGGTCATCTTGCTGCTCAGGAACCCAGGTCACAGAACCAGTGGCCTCAGGATCGTCATAACGAGGCAGTGACTCAGTCTCAAAGGAAGTCCTTCCAATCCAAGCTTCCACAATGCGACCAGCAACTCTCCCAGTCAGAAGATGTGGTGCAAGTCAGGAGCGGTTAAGTCTGGCATGTCCTGAAGGAATCCGAACTGCCGCAGGACCGGCGTCAAAGAAAGGACGTGAAAGTCAGTCAAGCCCATGATATGCACGCATGATTGTCCCTCTGTAGTAATGACAGGGCTAAGATATCCTCACCATTTACACCACCACTTTATGTAGCAAGTATGCGGATTTCTCAATTTCCTATAATAAGGGCTCCTCGTCATCAGACCGCGGCCACTATTTCCTTTCTAAGAATGCCTGAAAAGAACTACTCAAACAAGAAGGAACGCGAATAGAGCATCTTTCCCTTTAGTCCGCTTCAGGAAATGAGGGACTAGCAGCTCGTGAGTCTTCCGGGTATTAACGCTCGAACTCGAAGAAGAGCCTTTCCTAAAAGCGAGATTCTTTGATGTTGGTTCCCCCGGTTCTATGAATCAATCCAACTCGAACTCTAAGAAGTATCATATAATCTCTCCCTATAGAAGAAAAAAGAGAAAAGATTGAGACAGTTGAGACCGATACAGTACGAGACACGACCGATGACCGATTGCATCTTTAATTCCTTTTAAAAGTTCCCATTCCTGCTAACAAGGTAAATAATCTTCAATACTTCAATCGATTCACTACGGATACAGTTGAAAACAGAACTCGTTTACCTAATACTGAAATAAATAACTCGCTAAACTACGGATATCACATATTGAACGGAAGACTTGATGTTGCTTTCTTATCGAGACTTGTTATAGCTATTCCTTCCTAACAAGCTTTCTTTCTACAGATACGCGCCAATTCCGTTACAGTTTCCCGATGAAAGCGAGAACAGCAATTCATTCTAAAACATTCGTATGTGTACCGATTTCGAAATGCTTTCTCATAAGAATAGGGTACTCCATTGGGGGAAAGTCTTATATAGTTCTTTACTCTACGCTAATAAAAGAAGTTAGTAGACTAGCTGAGCTCTTCTTATAACTCTAATGCTTGTGGGTAAGTCACTCTCTGGAAAGCTTAGTACTTTATAGGAAAGCAACCCACTTCTACTAGAAAGTGGATTCAAGTTAGGAAGCAAACGGATAGGGGCATCGGTCACGCATTCCGGTAGCAGCCTATTGAGTCTCGTGTCTGGGTGCGATTCCCTTCCTTTTCATAGATATCTTCTTTTCTGTCCTTTATAACTCTAATACTTATGGCGAAGGGAAGTCCTTGAAAGGAAGGTAACGGCTGGCTAGCCCCTACTACTAGACAGACGAAAGGTGGCGAAGTCTCATATGCCATAAAGCCAACAGCAGCATCGGTCAATAGGCAGGCGATAGTGGCTTCGGTAAGCATTCCTCGTGCCCATGATTCTAGGGCTAGTCCTTTGTACCAGAAGAGTGCACTTGCGGTACAAAAGATAGTAGGCTATTTCCGGAAAATTGTCTTATTTTTTAAAACCCCTGATTAGTAGTAGCAGGGTTGACACGAAAGGCCTGTTTTACTTCATCATTTACCCCTTGAGGTCACGAGGGAGGATAGTGATCTCCCAATTCCTCAGTATCTCTCTTGGAGCGGCTGGACGGATAGTGCTGGTAACTGGGTGAGTAGTGCTCTGAATGGTTGCCACATCGTTTGGAGGTTGATTGGCGAATGGTTCTGCTATCCATTGTTCAGCCTCTCTCGGATCATCTTGCGCGGAAACAGCCGTCATTTCTCGAAGAGCCTGTTCAAGTTCTTTATTCAACTTGATTAGTTCCTGTGTGAGGTCCTCTTGCTTCTTCATTGCCCATGGGGAGCCTATTCCTTCCAAAGGAATATTAGACAGACCCAGCTTAAGTTCCAACCTTACCTCGTTGATTAGACTTTCGGTCGAGTTTCCACAGCTGATTCTTGCCAGAATGAATGACACCGGTTTCTTCGATGGCTTTTTGATTCCCTTGGAGGGCTTGCTCAGTTTCTTTGATCATCTTCTTCATTTTCTCCAGATTCCCATTTACTACTTGTAGGCCCTTTTCCGGCATATGTATGACCTGTTCTTTATCATGGAAAACAGACTGGGGAAAGTTGCGCTCATATTCCATTAATTGTTGACTAACGGGATTTTGGGCATTCTCTGTCAGCTGCTTTTTCCAAGGTTCGAGTACTGCGGAATCATCAAATTGGTCGAAGGTGAGCTTGAGCCTTTTTTGTGTTCAAATCTTCTCTCAACGAATCCTTGAGAACAGTCGCCGCAGTTACAAGTATCCCCCATATACCTCCCAATTCAGGAATACACCCCTCAGTAACGGATTGAGTGTCTCTATTGAGATCAGGGATGTCAGATTGGATTAGGGAAATCTTGGGGAGATCCGTGAAAACCATGTTTATGTCAAAGGAGTCCTCCTCCTGGCTTCACTACACCACAATCAGGACTTCGCCCCATGACTCAGGGTTCTTCTCCAGGCGGGTATGTATGTCAGCATTGCAACCTGACTGGACACACCAAGGAGACTTGTTATAAGTTGGTTGGGTACCCTGCTGGATACTTCAGTAAACCCAAGCCAACTGGACCTCGAGGGAGAGGAAAGGCAGCTGTTCATCTTGTTCAGAATTCGGAGTACTTTTGAGTCGCTGGGCAAGATCATACCACAGGCGGTGATGGCCCGCCCTCAGTCTCAATGGTTGGTAGAGGTACTGGTAAGATTGGTATGGCTTTCAAAATTTCTAACTTTGTAGGTTCAGATACTTGGATTATTGATTCTGGTGCTTCAGATCATATGACCTATGATAGGAAGTATTTCATTACCTTATCCACCTCTAATGTGTCATATGTTACAAATGCCAATGGTGAATCCTTTCCTGTCTTAGGTATTGGGTCCATAAGAGTCACACCTACCTTAGTATTGCATGATGTGTTGTATGTGCCAGACTTGTCTCACCACCTAATCTCAGTTCCCCAACTAAATGCTCAATCCTTGTGCTCTGTGACATTTTTTCCCATGTATGTTGTGTTTCAGGATCTTCTGACCAGGGAAGTCATTGGCAAGGGGTATCTGAGGGGGAGACTATCTCATCTGGATCAAGCTTATGCCGGGGAGAAGCAAAGGAAGAATGTCCCAGTTGCTTTGACTTTGACTTCTAGAGAGCTGAATGAAGTCTGGTTATGGCATAGACGCTTAGGGCATCCCTCATTCAGTGTAATTAATGCGTAAAACTATGCCCTCTTTCTTTGTTGGCATTGATGAGTCTTCCTTGCATTGTGAAACTTGTGTTTTGGCGAAAAGCCATAGAGTCAACTATCCATTAAGTCTTTCTAATAAAAGTTCTATGCCTTTTGAGATTATTCACTCTGATGTGTGGGGACCTTCCAGAGAACCTACTTTTTCTGGAATGCGTTATTTTGTCTTGTTTATTGATGATTGCACTCGATTATCATGGGTAGCATTGCTTAAGTCTAAGGATGCTGTGTTTTCTGCTTTTCAAGCCTTTCAAAAAATGATTCAAACACAGTTCAATGGTCATATCAAAGTTTTTCGTTCTGATAATGGGGGAGAGTTTGTTAATCGTGATTTTCAGGAATATTTCCAAGAACACGGTATAATCCATCAAACCACTTGCCCCCAAACACCTGAACAAAATGGTGTGGCTGAGCGTAAAAACCGTCATCTCCTAGACATAGCACGAGCATTGTTATTTGGTGCTCATATGCCCAAGTATCTGTGGGGTGAAGCAGTTCAGACTGCCTCACATCTTATTAATCGTCTTCCTTCCAGTGTTCTTCAGGGGCGTATTCCCTTTGAAGTCCTGTCAACCCATGTCTCTATTCCTTCCTTCCATAATCTTCCTGCCCGTGTCTTTGGTTGTGTTGCCTTTGTCCACATACCCAAAAATCAGAGGGGATGCCCGGGCTCTCAAATGCGTCTTTGTAGGTTATGGTTCTCATCAGAAAGGCTATAAGTACTATCACCCACCTACACGAAAGTTCTACGTCACCATGGATGTGTCATTTTATGAAGATATGTGTTATTTCTCCCCCAACAGCACCTCTCTTCAGGGGGAGAATGCGTTTTTTGAAGAGATGTTTTGTTGGGTGGGGGAGAGTTGAAGAAGAATAAAGACGCAGAAGAAGAGAGTACTGACATCCCGGAATCAACTAGTAGAATTGCCCAAATCGACCAGTCGACAGGGGGAGTCGACCAGTCGAACGAGGAAACCGGCGAAATGGGCAGAAGTGTACTCGAGCAGTAAAAGGATAATTTTGACCAGTCGATTTCTGAAGTTGAAGAAGACTCTATTCCGGCTCCCCCCTCATCTGATACTTCACCCCCTGATGCCGAACTTTCTGGTCAAGAAGCTCCATCTCAGGTATGTCCAGTATCTTCACCTAGTAACCCTGTAGAGTCTGTCTCTTCTACATATGTGTTACCTAGTAGAACTACCCGTGGTCAACCAGCAAAAAAGTATGAACCTTCCATAACTGCTAAAGCCAAATATCCAGTAGCTAACTTTGTGTCACACCATAGGTTATCCAAACCTTATGCATCATTTGTGAATCAAATATCCTCTGTATCTGTTCCTAACAAAGTGCAGGAGGCTTTGGGAGAGCCAAAGTGGGCCAAGGCAATGGAGGAAGAAATGGAGGCGTTAGAAAAGAATCACACATGGGAACTTGTACCACTTCCTCGTGGTAAAAAGACTGTTGGGTGTAGATGGATTTTTCATGCGAGAAGACCTACGTACCTCAGGAGAGGATAGATAGGATGAAGATGATGTAGAGGTAGTAGATTGGGCCCTGATCCATCTCAGATGCCTTGCACTTTTTTAGCGCCTAGTGTAAACCGGAGTGACAGGTCGGCTAGAAGGAGATGCCTCCTCAGTAGGACCAGCAACTAGGGGTTGTTCACAGAGCAGCCGTCTTTCCCTCTCAAGCGGAGAAGACTGGTTACATGTCCGATCCGGTAGGGATGGTTCTTCTCGACAGATTAAGCTACTTACTAGAGTTCGGGTATTGAACAAACGGGTGGCAACTTGCCCGATAAGAAAAGTAGCCCGAGTGAAAGAGTTCTTGTTTTAGTAGCTCAGGAGTTGCTTGTTCCTTTCGGCACTAAGCTTACTCTCTTCCAGCTTCTATGGGCTCTTCGAAATAAAATTACCTTGACTACACCCTTCTCGGCTTTGTTACCCAGACACTCATCCTGAGCAATCTCTTCCTGTTCTGAAGTGTCCAGATCTGGCATCTTTGCCTCTTATTGTTCAGGGTCCTCTAGAACCGCAAAACGGTTCGGGCTGACTAGGTCATTCCACTAGCACAACTAGTGTCCAGCTCCCCCATTGTCACTACTGGCTCGACATTTTTGCAAACACCGACCCTTACTCAATAGGGCAATGAAAAGAGGAGAACGATTGCCATCAGTACGTGAAAAAGTCCCACAAGTGTCAGATTCATGCAAACTTTATTCATGTGCCTCAGGCGTTACTTCACAATCTTACCTCTCCATGGCCATTTTGCACATGGGGAATTGACATCATCGGAAAGGTGACACCCAAAGCATCAAATGGACACGAATACATCTTAGTGGCACAATTGATTACTTTACCAGGAGCGGCATCTTATCAAAGACTGAAATAGGCCAAGATCATTAAAGAAAACAGAATCTGCAGATATGGAGTACCGCACGAGCTAATTTCAGATCTGGGATCTCACCTCAAAAAAGAAGTTGAGCAGCCGGTATCAGATACAACAGCACAAATCCTCGCCGTACAGGCCTCAGACCAATAGAACAGTGGAGGCATAAAAACATAGGTCAGATCCTGCGGAAGATGACAGACACATATCGAGATTGGCCCGAAAAGTTGCCACTGGCCTTGTGGGGGGTATCGGACCTCCATTCGGACTTCCACCGGCGCTACTCGGATGGAAGCAGTGCTACCTCCCTGGGCAAGGGAAGCCGAAGAAAAAAGGGGGTGGAATAAACTAAAATGACTAGACCGAGTGGGTGCCTTTAGGTGATAGTAATCAGACGAACTTGACTATGTCTCTTCCAATGCCTCCTCCATAAAATGCTTGGTGCGTGAAATCAATAGAATCACTTATCGTCAGGTGCCTTATTTAGTGGTCAAAGGCTGTTTAGTCATTACCAACGTTCAGAGAAGGTGGTTAAAAATAAAGAAGATTCATTCTTGCAACAACGCGATTCGAGCTCTCTTCTCTATTTGCGAGCACTTCTCGGTCTGGTGGAGATCCTTCCACCGGTATCGATGCCCTAAGCGAGGGATTAAGTCGGTTACTAGTAGTTCTATGATCACTTGTTCTTGCAGGAAACATTTTTTTCTGTCTCTGATGTGTACACCGGGGTGGGCCTTTAGAAGGCCATAAGTGACTTCCTGGTTCATCTACCTTTTTGGTTGTTGGGCACATAGAGACTTGGGCGGGAATGAGACTTCCAGATTCCAGATAACCATCATCCATCTATCCATTCCTCGAAAGCCTCAACCAAGGACAGGCCTACCTCTCTTTCTTCAGTATTGACTACCCTAATTGTACTTTGAAGTCGCGGCAAAGCCCTACAATTTTTTATGTTCGGGCAGCTCAATTGGTAAATCTCTCGATAAGTTTAGTACGATTCTTAAAGCAATACGTTTCCTAAGAAATATGGCCGCATAGATCGAAAAAAGTAGGTATACGGGGTATCCTCTCCCTTTGGGGTCAGTAGATGCTCTAACAAGAGGTCTTTCGGACTTTGAAAGACACGGATCGTTAATTATATATGAATATAGCAAGTTCATCTCATCTTGGTAATATATTGTCATATTGAAAGAGGGGTGGAAAGGGGGAACCGCTTACACCGCCCTTGACTCTCTAACCAAGAAACGCGAGGAGTCTTCGGCAAAGCTACTCAAGAATGGTACTTGTGCGCGAGCGTCCCTCTCACTTGTTACGAAGTAGGAGTCTTGGAAGGCGGTTAACACTTTCTGGATTGACCAGTCGAGCCACTCCATTCTGCTTCTCGAGCTGGCCCGCGGGTAGCGCTCTTTCGGAAGGTGGTAAATAAATATCAAACGAGTATATTCTTCCGAAAGACAACAGAAGCTAGGTCTTAGGACGAAAGAACGGTTACCTTACCCACCACTAGTTTTTAGTGAAAAATGAGCTGCTTCAGTAGCAAAAATATAGACGGGCAAAGGCATTTGACCGAGTGGCCCCATAACGCAGAGCCAGAAGCATATCTAGTAGCAGACGCAAAGAGAGCATAGCCGGCTAGAGATTAGCAGATCTATATTCACCAGTCCTGCTGCATTAATAGCGGGGATATCGCCTGTAGCAGAGGAAGCAGTAGATTCATACGTAGTTCGAGGTAAAGCACCACCCGAGATGTACATACCTAGTGTTCTTAGGCACGAGCAACAGGGTAAAAAGCAGGAGTAGTAGAATCCTATTAACGTACCAGTTCGAGA